AAATTAAAAAAGTTTTATACCGGGAATTTCTTGGATCTTCGAAAAGAAGACTTTGTAAGTTTTAAAATGAAAAAAAAAAATATCGATTCTAAATCATTCAAATCGATATTTTTTTCTCATTTGTACGTGTATGATATATCCCACAAGACTTGTCTATAATAAGAAAAGAAATTATAGTTTGTAAAAGCGTAGGATGAATGAAAAAATATAATGAATTCTTGAATAACTAAAAAAAGGTAAGGCGTCAAACATACTTTTTTGGGGGAGTAGAGTTGGGGATAGAGGGACTTGAACCCTCACGATTTTAAAAGTCAACGGATTTTCATCTTACTATAAATTTCATTGTTGTCAGTATTGACATGTAGAATGGGACTCTATCTTTATTCTCGTCCGATTAATAAGTTCCACCAAGGATCTATCAGACTATGAAGTGAATCATTTGATCAATGAATATTCGATTTTTTCTTAAACTTCGAATTGATTCACACCATTTCTACTAAAAAAAAAAAAAATAGAAATCGAGATTCAGGTCGTCATTTTTGAGATCGTTTTGTGTTACCTATATTTATACAAAATAGGTTTTTATCCTTCATCCTTTTTTATTTGAAGTTTGGATCGAAGGATTCCTTTATCAACACAAGGTAGTGAACTCCATTTGTTAGAACAGCTTCCATTGAGTCTCTGCACCTATCCCTTTTTTATCGCTTTCTAAACTCTGGTTTGTTCGCGTAAACCAGGATTTGGCTCAGGATTGCCCATTGTTAATTCCAGGGTTTCTCTGAATTTGAAAGTTATCACTTAGTAGGTTTCCATACCAAGGCTCAATCCAATTAAGTCCGTAGCGTCTACCGATTCCGCCATATCCCCCTTTTTGCTTTGAGATTAGGATCTCATTATTATGTCTTTCCACTTTTTATTATGCCGAAACTTTGGAATTCATTACATATAGATACTTTTTTTATTTCTTTGGTATCTTCTTTCATTTTTTTTAGCCCAATCCATTTTGATTTAGTCTAATCAACAAAGATTCTATCATTTTTGTATTTGCAATTCAATATGGTTATATATTACATAACATATATATGTTATTACTTTTCTCATCTTTGTCTTAAATTTTTAAAAATAGTCGAACGGTCGACTCTCTTTTTTTTTTACTTCCATGAAAAGAAATTTATTATTTTTTTTGAAACTTAGAATTCTACAATGTGCAGCGGAAAAAGATTATAAGTCTACTTCGTAGATTTTATATTCTAATAATTCTAAAAAATTATATTAGAAATGAATATTCGAATATTAATTCGAATAATTCTATATTATTAGAAATAAAAAAATAAAAATAAAAGTATAAAATAATAATAATAGCGTGAGGTTAGAACAAAAAAACAATAATTTCAAATCAGATATCATTTAACTAAAAAAAAAAAAAAGATTTCTGATCTAATTAAGAGTTTCTTTTTTATAAACTAATGAAATCAAAATTATAAAGTCGATATATTGCTATATTCTATTAATTATAATTAAGGTTATGTTTTATTTATTTAATGATAGTCACTATTTATTTGAGCTATATTTTGGTCTAGAATATATAGAATATTATTAATTAATTCTAAAATAGATAAGGAAAAAAATGAATAGAATAGTTAATTGATACGATATAGTAGTTTAGTGAATTTGTATGCACGTGCTATTTTATTTGAGCCCGCTTAGCTCAGAGGTTAGAGCATCGCATTTGTAATGCGATGGTCATCGGTTCGATTCCGATAGCCGGCTTTTCCATATTTTTTCGTTTTTTACATGATTTTTAATGTACTTTCAAAATAAAAGAAGATTGAAAAGACTTATTTCACCTTTTACCAGAGTTACCACTCCATTTTTATTATGTCATATAAACTTCCATATAGGAATATATATTGGGTAAAAGGATTAGACCTTTGCAAAATAAATCAAGAAAATAAAGGAAAATTTTTATGATTTATTTTATTTATATATATTGTATATACAATAAAAAAAATCTGTATATTGAGAAGAATATATCTTCTTACTCTTTGTATTCCAATAGTTTATTGGAGTGGATTTCACGTCATTTATCATTATCATTTAGTTCAGTTTTAATTGTGTTTAGTTTTGTACAATTTCAATAAAAAAAAGGAGTCTTTATGTCACGTTACCGAGGGCCTCGTTTTAAAAAAATACGCCGTCTGGGGGCTTTACCGGGACTAACTAGTAAAAGGCCTAGGGCAGGAAGCGATCTTAGAAACCAATCGCGCTCCGGAAAAAAATCTCAATATCGTATTCGTTTAGAAGAAAAACAAAAATTGCGTTTTCATTATGGTCTTACAGAACGCCAATTACTTAAATATGTTCGTATCGCCGGAAAAGCCAAGGGGTCAACAGGTCAAGTTTTACTACAATTACTTGAAATGCGTTTGGATAACATCCTTTTTCGATTGGGTATGGCTTTGACTATTCCTCAAGCACGCCAATTAGTTAACCACGGACATATTTTAGTTAATGGTCATATAGTTGATATACCAAGTTATCGCTGCAAACCCCGAGATATTATTACAGTGAAGGATGAACAAAACTCTAGAACTTTGGTTCAAAATCTTCTTGATTCATCTGCCCCCGAGGAATTGCCAAACCATCTGACTCTTCACACATTCCAATATGAAGGGTTAGTCAATCAAATAATAGATAGGAAATGCGTCGGTTTGAAAATAAATGAATTGCTTGTCGTAGAATATTACTCTCGACAGACTTAATAAACCTAACTTAAGTAAAAAAAAAACTAAAAACAAGAGTTCGGACAACTCCCCTTCGCCCTCCTTTTTGATTAAAAATAAAAAGGCACAAGGTAAGGGATTTTGTCGGGGAATCTTTTTCCTATTCATGTATCATAGATTGGTAGGGAGATTTGGATCCCTTGTTTGCTCTTCCCAGCATATTCCATATCAACGAAATTAGGAAATAGAGAATCTATTTAAAAATCAAAACAAGGTAGATTTTATATCTATTCTTTTTTATTTGATTTGATACATTGTGGTCAATCACGTAACATTGGTGAATTAGTTGAAAGTACGGAAAGAGAGGGATTCGAACCCTCGGTAAACAAAAGCCTACATAACAGTTCCAATGTTACGCCTTCAACCACTCGGCCATCTCTCCGACACCAGGATTATGACTGAGTACCTGGGTGAATAGCGAGTTATTCATCGTTTTTTAGATTATGGTTAATAGATACCTTTTTTGACCGGAAAAAATTGTAAGTAGATAGAAGATTTTTTTATTTTAATGAGTCCGCTTTTATGTTAGTTCGTACTATACAATTCCTTTGTTTGTGAGAAAATTTTCTCACAAAAGAAAAGGTAAAGGAAATTAAAAGAGTTATAGAATGGATTATTACCTATGCCAAGATCGCGTATAAATGGAAATTTTATTGATAAAACCTTTACAATTGTAGCCGATATCTTATTACGAGTCATTCCGACAACTTCCGGAGAAAAGGAGGCATTTACTTATTACAGAGATGGTGCGATTTGATTATCATTATTTTTTTTTTTCTCGCCGATTTGGAATAGAAAGAAAAACGAGTATTGAAAAAAAATCTACGCTTTTGAAGGTGAAGTTTATAATATAAAAAAAGCAATCCCTTCTGTCATGTATCCACGATTAATGCAGCCTTAGATGCTTCAATTGTGAATTCTAGTATTGAGCAAAAGGTTTTTACCTATGGTTCCCGTATTACAGATCAATCCTACTACACTAATACAATGTACGAATAGGAGGCATAGGGGAAGAAGCACTACGCCGAGAAATCAACAACACGAAAACTTTCTTCAAAATGATTCCTTTTCTTTCTTCTTCTTCTTTGGGATTGGGACTAATTAAAATGGTTGGAACAATAAACATCCATCTCGTTCGTACTTTGGATACCCGTATAACCATTGAAGACTGTTGAAGTGGCTAATTCCTGGAAATTTAGGGGCGTTGAGAACAAAGAAATTTTTAGAGTTTACTTTTTTATTTTTATCTAGCATGAACCCACTTGGTAGTAAGAAAAGATCTTTTGCAAGAAGGTTGGCTAGGGATTTCTTGTAAAAACATTAGCCCCGCTTAGTTCATAATGACATCAAATTTTTCCATATATTATTTTCATTATGCACCTAAAGGAGGAGCCGTATGAGATGAAAATCTCACATACGGTTCTGAAACGGAGAATTCGTTAAAGCGAATGACGACCGTAACGGATGTCGGCTCAATCTGAAGGAAATTATGCGGAAGCATTACAGAATTATTATGAAGCTATGCGCCTAGAAATTGACCCCTATGATCGAAGTTATATACTCTATAATATAGGCCTTATCCACACAAGTAATGGGGAACATACCAAAGCTTTAGAATATTATTTTCGGGCATTAGAACGAAACCCCTTTTTACCACAAGCTTTTAATAATATGGCTGTGATCTGTCATTACGTGCGACTATCTCCACTATAGAAAAAAAGAACGAACAGCTAGTCAATTAAATACTAGAAACACAAAAAAGGGCTTTCTACATAAGCATCGTACAAAACGATTCTTTATCAGCTGTAGCAAATAAATAAACTTCATAGATCAAATATGAAGTGAAGACTGGATATGCCTAAATACTTTCTTTCTATGGATAATAAAAGATTTAATTGATAGAGGAAGCACCGTAAAGATCAATTGGAAAGGTTTTGGACCGATACAACAAGAGCTGTTTATTTATATCATAATATGAGATAAATCTTCGGAATCTACTTATGTAATAGAGTAGATCCCCTAAGGTATTGAGCAGCGGTGTAGCATCAGATCCTAAAGACAGTAAGTCTTTTTCTTTTTTATGAAGTATGAAAAAAGTCTTTTTCAAAGATTCTATATAAATTTTTATATGAAAGCGGGATAGTTACCTTTCAGAAAATTATAATATCTAAAAACAGTGGACATGCCCTTTTTTCTGAAGGTAGGAGAAAAGATAAA